ATCAAAACAATTGTCCAAGATTGCTAGATTGAGCGCGCGACGCGCATAGTCTTAAGTCCAAGAGCGGGTTGTCTCCTTTTCAACATTTCGACTACTTCCTTGCCTCCCCCTTTTCAGGAATCTCCTTGTTTTTTTCTTTTGAAAAAAAGAGGCAAACGCCCGAATAATCCTCATTTTTTGTCCATAAGCTCTCCTCGCTACTGTAATAATTTATTAAGTCTTTTTATACATATACACTGGCGCAGGTCAGATGATTGCCCCTAAGGCACCGATGGACCAAGGCCTTCGTCTATCACCCGAATTTCTTGATTCACGATCCTTGCAGCTGAATTAACCCCCCATGTGTCGGGACCTGAACCGTGGTGGTGCTTGCTCTTCTACAGCTTCTTCTACATAGGCTCCTCCACTTCTGGAATTGATAAAGGAAACCTTTCCAAACCCAAACAAGATCGGAAGAACTGATCGCTTTCTACTACAATAACAAAATAGTTATATACTAGCCATGTTTTCTTTCTGTGAGAATGCCGTAGGACTCCAGGAATTTTGGAAGCTGAACATGCTCAAAAGATGCCAAAAGCATTTCGCTTTGATCATTCGACTGTCCGCCGAGTGAAACGGTTCCTCGCTAAAGAAAACCAAAGTTCCACTCCAACCAAGGAAAGAGATAGATCAATCTTGGCCAAATGCCAATCCTCCTAGTTTGAAAGAGAAAAAGAGTGGAGTTTCGAGAACAAGAATCATATATTTTCTCATTGATTTATCTTAGTAAGAAGACACTAAGATGCACCCACTACACACCACACACTCAGACGACTAGCGTGGTCCTTCCCCCATCGAAGAGCCACGTATCCAGCCAGGGTTGACCACATCATCACTGTTTTATCAAGGTGTGGCCACGGTCTCAATTGGGTCAGTGTTAAGTATGTCCAAGCTTGACAATAGCAGTGGAGATTTTGAGTCCCTCGGAACGCAACTCCCTTATGAGGTGGAAGACAAGACAGACAGATTCCACTTCGTACCGTTCACGTCACGCGGCTCAAAACACGTACCAAGCTTATTAGAAAGGAAAAAAGAGAAGTGCTCCACTCCGAAAGAGAAGGAACGGAAAGGGCAGGCGGCATCTCTCGTCGTCTTCACGGAATTTTTCATCTGAATGACCGAAAAAAGAGAGCCGAACTATCTTTGTTTCGGGATCGGAAAGGTCGGCCAATCAGGATCAAAGATGACTGCCTCGTGGCGGCGAGTATCTCTGTTTTAGACTTGTTTTTTCCTTTTGCCAGGTAAACATTTTTGATCTTTCAAAGTTGTAAGTCAACGTGTCTGTGATGCCACTCATACAGGCCCTTCTTTCTGTACGGTTAAAAGCCGTACTTAAATATGAAGGTCTCTGATCCCGAGCGATGATGCGGGGATCTACTAACTAATGCAACCGGTAGGGGTTTTGTAGAACGATAGGTTATCATCTTCCTTCAGTCTTTCGTTTGTCTTTCAGGTCTCTTTGTGCGTAAAGTTTTGGTTGGTAGGGTCCTACTGGGACCCGTGTGAATCAGTTGCAGTTGGTTAAGGTTCAGTTTCTATTATAAGGGAAAGGAGGGCTTTCGAGCAATCAGTTAAGCTCTTTCTTTCTGTATTAGTTAAAGGTTAAGAGCCTTGTTTATCTTTCAATAGATATGAGAAAAAGGAAAAGCATCGAATTCCTTTACAATTTGACAATCTAGTTTCTCACACTTTTCTATTGCATTAATGCTGGCGCTTAGAGCCCTCGAAGTCTCTCTATAATGTTTGCAGCCACATGTTCCAGTTGCATTTAGGGCAAGATAGGTGGCGGGACCATCTTCTTCACAATCACTCTTGGTCACAGTCATTCTTGACTTTGATTATCGAGACAATGTCACCATTTCCCATGGATTGGGATAACTGCATATTTCATCCCGCGAGAGATTAGTCCATCTAAATTATATGTCAACTGTCTACCTAGAAGCGTTCCATAGGTTATTGGCATAGTTGCTCATACTCATAGTATTGACATCCTCTTTTTTTTTTAGACTTTTTTTTTTCTGCCTCTTATTTTTCCAATGATCTTAACTATATCAGAATCTAACTGATAACGAGGGTCAGTAAGTCTTAATTGATAGCATAATCTATGCCCAAGCCCAATTCTGCTGCTTCTAATGGCATTTTATTGTAAGTCAGCCCTGGATTCCGGAATACAGTTATTGATTCGTTTTCCATTAATATATCTCGATAAATATGAATCGGAGGTTTGATCTTATGTTTAATCATTCTGTTCAAGAGGGATCTTCAAATCAACGCCAGAGCAATTCCATAGATTTCAATTCAATCTAGCCCTTGGCTATTAGTGGTTTGCTAATGGATTGATTCCCAGCAACCCTACTACTACTAATAAAGGAGCTCGAAAGCCACAACACAATTGTTGGGTTTTAAAACTCGCGTTTTTGTTAAATCCAAATTTGCTTATACCTAGTTATACTCATAACTGAAAGCGTTAACTGAAAGCCTAAACTTAAAAGCAAGACCTAAAGGTACTCCCATTCGAGAGTACCTCACTCTCCTTAGAGCGCTTACAGACAAGGAAGGAACTACGCTTAAGGCTTACACGCACGCGAACTAGAATAGGATTGCAAACTGCAAACTGCGCACTTCCTCCCGTGAACTCGAGCTGGAAGACAGCCCTCATCCCAGCCCAGCGGATAGGTATCGCAGATGGTTGGATTGGATTTCAGCCTTCTGTCCAGTGTAGCTTTGAGGGATCAACACTGGAACAGGGAACCCTTTTAGCACTTCTTGTAAGGCTGCGGATAGGGTTCTCCAGCCCTCACCATTTACACCCACTATATATGGCATTTTTAAAGGAGATATGTCTGTAAATACAAGGTACATTCCGTTTGCATTTTGGCGCACTTGACGGAATGGAACTATAACCTAAGCGTCGTTCCTCCATTTGGTATTCTTTCTCATTTCTAAGATTCTTGTTCTCCCTGAGGTTACATCTTTCCTACAGAAGGGCTTCTCCATCACATGGTTCGCAGCCAGCAACAGAGCTTCCGCCAACCACACACCAGCAGCCACCGGGATCAGCATCCTTTGCTGGAATTTCTTCCCTCCAAGGCAACCCACCAGGCTTTACCTCTCCATAGCCGGTCCAGAAAGAAATTTCAGTCCGTTCCGTCAGGTTCCAAGAAAGCCCCGTCTCGAACCAAGTTATCACACACCAATGCATCCTTTCTTCTAGCCAAGTCATAAACTGAGAGAAAGGCCAATTTCAAGGGCACCTCTCCACACCGCCAAAAAGAAATTGTGCCACCCCTTGTAGACCACCCCATTCTTGAAAGAGTCTTGAACATTGAAGATACCCCTCAAAACCGAAGTACCATAGGTTATTGCCGGCTTTCAAGTGAACCACCCCATGGGATGGACTCTTCACTTGGCAGCAATTATTTGTCTCCATAGACTTTGTCTTTCCACCCCAAACCTCCTACGCCACTTCCTTAGAAGAGCGGAGTTCATCTCCTTGAAGCTTCTCAAACCAAGGCCACCAAACTGCTTGGGAAGGCATAATTACAAAAAAGGGCTCCCAACTCACCAAATGAAAAGAATGTCTTTCATCCTCCCCATCCCCCCAAAAGGAAGTTTCTCACCAACTTCTCTAACAAACGAACCACAGACATGGGAATAGAAAAAAGAGACAAATAAGAACTAGGAAGTGAAGAGAGTGTACTTTTGATGAGAGTAACCCGACCCCTTTAGATAGATAGGTCCTTTTCCAAGCTGCCAATCTTCTAGTGAAGCGCTCCACCACCGGATCCCAGATATCTCAGATAGCTTTCGACCTATACTTAGCGCCTAGAATAAGGCCCAAGTAGGTCATAGGAAGCTCCCCAACCCTGCACCCCAAATCAGAGGCCAAAAGACTCAAGCTATCCACCTCTCCCACCCCTATTACCGAACTCTTAGAGAGATTAATTTGGAGCCGCTTCAAAGCACATGAGAATACTTTAAAGAGAATAGTTCTGGAATGATCTCTCGACGCATCCATAAAGAGGATCGTGTCATCTGCAAAGTTCAGATTTGAAATCTAATATGAGGAACCGCATCTCCCTCCCCAACTCTAAAAGCACCCAAGAATCCCTGGTCCACTGCTCTGGAAGTCATCCTGCTCAAAGCCTGCATGACAAGAATAAAGAGAAAGGGGGAAAAATAGGATCTCCTTGTCTCAGGCCCCTGGAGCTCCTGAAAAAACCGGCTGGAAAGCCATTGACAAAAATGGAAAACGATGCTGTGGAGATACAGGTCCCTCATCCACCTACGCATCTAAAACCAAAACCCGTCCTCTGAAGCATGTAATCCAGGAAGGTCCAATGATCATAAGCCTTCTCTATGTCTAACTTGCACAGAACCCCAGCAAGATAGGGCTCAAATACCAAGCAAACTTGAAAGATGCACGGTCCGGAATGAAACTTCAGTGTTCCGGAATTCAATCTAATGCGCTTGACGGGACGGGCTACTTAAGAGCGGAACGGAATGAAATACGAAAGAGTACGGAACTCAATATGAATGGGGAGTCGGTATCGCAAAACGGAGTATCGGTATCGCTTGCAAGGCTAACAGCACTAACAGCACTAACAACGCCAACTGCACCGCTAGCTAACAGCTCTACTCACACATCGCTAACAGCTACTAACTCACCGATAAACGCCGGAACGCTAAAGGAGGAGTTTACCCCGAACTAACACACCGGAACTGCGGCTAAGGAGGAACTCCTACTCTGAAGACAAGCGGCATAGCGCCTTTAAGCCGTTCCTTCCGCTCGGGCCTCCCAACCGATTTGGACTTCAGTATCATGTAGTTCCGTGACGGAAGGTCTAGTACTCTTTCTATGTAGTACCGTCAAAGTCTAATTCCGGACCGTGCCCTGACTATACTCCATTCTAAAAGTGATCCAAGGTTCGCCCCCCTTTCCTATGTCAACTGGCTCGATGGGCTCCCCCGAAGGGGACTCCTCCTACTCCTCGCTTGCCTTAGGAAGTGGGACGGAGTCAGGCTGTAATTGCTATTGGTCTTCTTCCCCGAACTCTTCCAGCACCAGGTCCGAGCTGGAGGTCGGGTTGGAAGACCCTAGCTTCATGGCGGCTGCATAACATCTCTTAGCAGTAGCCTGGTCTCCACGGATCTCCATGAGGCCGTCAGGTGTAGGGAACCTGATCCGCTGATGATATGATGAAGGTACTGCCTTCATCTCATGGATCCAAGCTCGTCCAAGTATTCCATTGTAGGGTGACGCTGCATTGATCACTCTTCAATTTCATTCCGTTCCGTCAGGGTCAATTGGATCATTCAATGTTTATAAGGAGGTCGACATCAGGTATTGTCCTTCTTCTGGTTTATGTGGATGACATTGCTTTCTCTAGTAATGACTTAGCTTCGATAAATGAGCTTAAGAGAACATTAAGGACCCAGTTTGATATGAAAGATTTAGGGGACTCAAAGTGTTTTCTGGGGATTGAAGTGATGAGGTCGCAAAGAGGTTTGGAACCCAGTGCAAGTATGCAATGGATTTCTTGTAAAAAGCTGGTCTTTCTGCATGCAAACCGGAACAAGATCTCAAATTAGCCTCAGATGCAGGAGAGCTATTGGATGACCCATCTACAACCAGGAGACTTGTTGGGATGGGAGCCTTATCTACCTGACTAATTATCGCCCAGACATTGCTTACTCCGTGGGAGTGATCAGCCGATTTATGGACAAGCCGAGATCATCTCACTTAGAAGCTTTTTCGGATTCTGCGATACATCAAAACCTCACCGGGAAAAGGTTGATTCTTGCCTACGTCATCCTCTCTTCAGCTGTCTTGTTACTCTTATACTGATTTCATTAAGGCAGTAGATTATTCTGATTGGATTTCGAACATCATCCCAGTGCCCAAGAAAGACGGAAAGGTTCGAATGTGCGTTGACTACAGGTATCTGAACAGTCCGAAAGATTCTTTCCCTATTCCTCATATTGACGTCCTAGTCGATAATACAGCAGGAAACGGGATGTTCTCATTCATGGACGCTTTCTCAGGATACAATCAGATGTTGATGGCAGAGTCAGATCAGGAGAAAACCTCATTCACAACATCCTGGGGAACCTACTGTGACAACGTAAAGCCCTTCGGATTAAAGAATGCAGGAGCAACCTATCAAAGAGACATGACCACTCTTTTTCATGATATGATGCATAAAAAACTCGAAGTCTATGTGGATGACATGATCGCCAAGTCACTTGATGCAGAAACTCATTTGAGAGATCTAAGAAAGCGGCTCCGCAAGTACCAACTACGCCTCAATCCTGCTAAGTGGGTATTTGGCGTCACATCCGGCAAACTACTCGGTTTTTTTGTCAATCAGAAAGGAATCGAAGTAGACCCTGCGAAAATAAAGGCCATCATCGACATGCCAGCTCCCAAAACACAGAAGGAATTGAGAGGTTTCCTAGGGAGACTGAACTACATAGGGAGATTTATCTCTCAACTGACTGCCACATGTGAACCATTATTCAAGCTGCTGAAGAAGAATGCTCCCACCGAATGGACAGATGAATGTCAGCAGGCCTTCGACAAGATCAAAGAATACCTGTTGAATCCACCAGTATTGGTCCCCCCAACTCCTGGAAGGCCCCTTCTCATGTACCTAACTGTCCTAGAGTCATCAATGGGCTGTGTCCTCGGGCAAGATGATGAGTCAGGCAGGAAAGAAAGAGTCATCTACTACCTCAGCAAGAAATTCACAGATTATGAAACTCGGTACAGCTCACTGGAAAAGACCTGCTGCGCTCTAGCTTGGTCAGCACACCGCTTGCGGCATTACATGTTAAACTTCACCACCATGCTTATTACAAGGATGGATCCTCTGAAGTACATTTTCGAGAAGCCTTCGCTAACAGGAAGAATAGCTCGTTGGCAGATGCTTTTAGCAGAATTCGACATTATCTATGTGACTCAGGAGTCAATAAAAGGGCAGGTAATTGCAGATCAGTTGGCAGAGAACCCGGTCCCGGATGTTGAGTTCATGCAAACCTACTTTCCCGACGAAGCCGTTTTGTTCGCCTCTGAAGAAGAAAAGAGGAAATAGCGTAGAGTGATGACTGCACTTCGAGTGAGACAGCAGCAGTTGCAGATGGTGAGACAGTCTAAGTCACTCCTCCCTCTCCTGCCCTTCTATTACCTGAGAGTGAGAGATCTCAGTAGTTAGAATTCATTCCATATTCTTCTAAACCTATAGACAAGACAATCTGAGATAACAGCAGACAATGTTGATGTTAGAAGACAATTATGAGATTGTCTTATCATCATCCTATCTCCATCCTACGCCTAGCTACTACCAGTGCGAAATCTAAAACATTCTTATCTGGCCTGGCCTTGCTTGTTATAATCCTACAGTCAAGTAGCAGCCTGCCTCAGGTATAGATATCCCGAAACTCCCCTTGCCCGCTCTACGACTACAAAAGAGAAGACAGATCCAATCCAATCTATTCTAACCTTCAAAACAGAAACTACAGGCAACCCTTAGACCTTACGCTCATCCCTCTTGCTATGAGGGACCGAGCTGCACTACCCTTACTCAACTACCAGTGCATTAAAGAGAAGTTAAAGGTCAGTACTAAAGGTAAGGCTTTCTCTATTATCCTGCCTAGGGGGTTGGCTTCCTGGCTGTAAATCAAGAGAATCAAGAAGCTAGAAAAAGGGGGGACTCTAGTACTTCCTAAAGTCAGGAATAGCGGCCTTAGAGAACGTTAGCTCATCTTTGAGAAGTAGAGCATAAGGAGTGGCCCCTGTGGAGGTTCGGATTGACGTGCGGTATGCGAGAAGCGCATAGGGCAGCATCTCGTGCCAATCATGGTATTTGGTAGTCATTTTCTCGATTATCCTCTTGATGTTCTTATTTGCTGCTTCAACTGCCCCATTCATCTGAGGGCGATAGGATACTGAGTTGTGATGATTTACTTTGAACCTTTTGCAGAGTTCTCTCATCATGTCATTGTTCAGATTGGTGGCATTGTCAGTGATGATGTCATTAGGACGGCCGTACCTGGCTATGATGTTGTTTTGAATGAATCTGTGCACTACCTTCTTGGTGACATTTGCATAAGACGCGGCTTCAACCCATTTGGTGAAGTAGTCGATTGCCACTAGGATGAAGCGGTGTCCGTTGGAAGCTTTTGGAGTCATATTTCCGATGACATCGATTCCCCACATTGAGAACGGCCAAGGCGTTGTCATGTTATTCAGAGGAAGAAAAACCTTTTCCTTATCCGCGTAGATCTGACACTGCTGGCAGGCTCGAACATACTTGATACAGTCATGTTCCATAGTAGACCAGTAGTATCCCATTCTTTATGGAGAAGAGTCTTTCTTTCATTTGGCCTTTCAGTTGTTCGAGATCTGATTCTATCTGATGGACCGGGCTTTCTCCTATCCTGACTCTTTGATTTTTCTGGAATATGCCTCCTACAGGTGCGCTTGCCTTCCTTTTCGCGGCTGTCGACCTTTGCTCATCTCCATTTATCATGTTCACACTTGGGAATTCAAATGCATGTGGGTCTTCCAGGCGTGCCTCTGAGAGCCATTCCCTGAGTGATAATGTTCGTTCGAGAGAGGGGGACATTGATTCCCCTCTGTGTCTTTTTACCTTGCTCCCCGAAGCTGGGATAGGAGAGCATTCCCCATTTTGGTCTTTCTGAGACATGTTGGTCCTTCGAGGCACTGGACTGGTAGCTGTATTTGCCATCGATGTCTGACCGATTGCCGTTATCATGTTGACGTCTGTATCCCATCCGGTGGGCACGACGGGAGGATGATCTCGGCTTGAATATCTCGGATAAAGGACGTAGTAGTCGAACTTTCCAGAGTGTTCTCCAAGTAGACCGACTTCAGGATCCCCATTCTCATACCTTTCGCGCAGAAGCTGCTGAGAACTCTTTTTCTTATGAGGCTTGGCCTGTGCAGGAGGACTTTGATTGACAGAAGAGAGGGAGACAGCATCATTTGTGCTGGACTCGGGTACCTGAGAAGGACTTTTACCTTTCTCTTTGACACGATATACCTGTTTCTGAAGAGGATTCTTTTTATGGGTTTGGGCTTTTTTTTTTCCCCTTGGCATGCCTGGTTTTTTCTGATATACTACTCTGTTCTGGCTCAATATTTCCCAGCACCAGCTTTTTGGCCATTGCGGATTCTAAACCTTCCCTCCAACGGGAATCTGCCCCAAGTAGCCGTTCGCGAGACTCTCTGTCGTACTCGTCTGGAGGAGCCAGGGGCCATGGTCCGTACTCGATTATTTCAGCATCTGGGTTTGACTGATCCTTGAACTTCCATGGATGGAAGCGTCCTAGTCTGTCTGTCATGAGGAAGTACATCTGTTGTGTCTGAGAGTCATCTCCCTTTAGGTAGCGCTCCGCGTAATCCTGTGGGCTTTGACCAAAGTAATCCTGCTCGAACTCCCCTCTCCAGAATTTGGTGAGTACCTTTTGATTAAGGCCATCCTGCCAACGGTAATTGTCGGGCTTCTTTTCTTCCTGGTAGTCTGCGTACTCCTCGAAAGTCGGCGTGTCGGGAAGTTCTGACTGGGCTTGCTGGCCCGGGATCTGATCAGGTTCCACAGGGGTTGCTTGAGATTCCGCAAAGGCATAGTAGTCATCCTCTGGCTCAAAATTGCACAGTGTAGCTGCTTCCGTCCAGAAGATGATTTCGTCATTGTGAACGCTCCACCAGGCTCGATCAGCATGGCCATTCTCTTGCCGGATTGGTCGGCCGCGTAGGCGAGGATGGGAAATTCTGTAGGCGCCGCAGGCTGAAGTGCTTTCCTCTGGATTAGCTTGGTGATGGTGCGAGAATCAAATATTTCTAGATGTACGGGTGTCCCGTCTTGATAGTAGGCGATGATCGGTGAAAGAAATGGGGGGAGCCCTACCCAAACCAACAGACAATTGACCAATGCAACCAAAAAAAGAGTTTCAAATATTATTAATAAATCCATTCGTATAGACGGTCTTATAGACGGTAAATAAAGCAAAGCCAAAAGGGTCAAAGCAACTAGCAAACTGACAAAAATCGTGGTCAAAAAGGAATACATAAAAAAAAGGTTGTTTGCTTGCTGCTTTCTTTCAAAATGAAGAAAGACTTTTTGAAAAAAAAAATTTCCATACGGGAGGATTCAACATTCTCATGTAGACAGAATGCAGAAATAGCCCTGTAAGACAATGATATTATCTCCCAAAACAAAAGTTCTGGAAGACTAACAACTTACAAGGAAAGGTAAGGTCATTTTAGTCCAAAACAAATTCAAATTACATAAGCGCCTAACGAGATTATTGAATATTCATCCACAAAGCGCTTTCCCATCTAATATAATAAAATATTAACCCTAAAAATCATAGTTAGGTACTAACTTATTTAATTAATAAGCGAAAGGAATAGTCAATAATTGGAGAGCATATTTGTCAAATAACTATTTCATCAACGAGAAAAACCGCTCAGACCTTCCAACAAGTGAATCCGCCGTCTATAATCGAGTGCAATTGCTGTCGCATTTCTGTTCTTTCTCTCGCGAACTCGAGCACACACACACGTTCTCGTTCTCAATTCTCTTCTTCCTTTTCTAAAATTTCTACAAGCTACTACTCTAAGGTCGGTTCTCTTCTTCTTCTTTCAGCAATGGAATTTTCTGGTATATATTTCTTTAACAGTAACAGATTCTTCTCGTGTTCTGCAATAATCCGATATTGTTGATGCTGATATAATACTTCATGCTGTTCTTTTTTCTGTTTGAGTATATGTTTCTTGAAAGATTTCAATCGTTGGTTCATTTATCACTTTCACAAGTTTCAATCATGAATTGAATGGTAATTGGCTATCTTTCTATTTCTTCGGAGATGATTATATATATATTCCGGGAAAGCTAGTCTTGGGATTGCTGTTTTATCCTACTGATGCTCTTCTATGAAAGTGGAGGCTTTACTCTAACTGGTCTGTTAAAGTCTCCTTGCTACGACCTTTTTTTAATATCCCTAGCTCGGAGGGTTACTCGTTTTTGTACTCTACTCGTTCCTTGAGGGTCCAATTAATTAATAGTAATTGGAGGACGGTTAGTGTCTGTTCTGCATGACTCATAGCTAAGGAGCGGATTTCAGGGTCCCTTGACTTGCCAAACGGTTTCCAGTATGCCTATACAGTTAGTCTTTACACACATGATAGTAGCAGCCATGTTATCGACGATTCTACAATAGGCGGCCGCTGGAAAACCCGACTTAGCGAATCACTTCCAGGCTGGCATTAAATCTATTTCGTGCCAGTGGCTCTTGTGCGCCTCATTTATGTTGGTGGCATACCGTACCGTATTGTGCTGAACACTGACAAAAGCCGTGTCCCCCCCTATCTAGTAAGGTTTGTGCTTAATGAATTCTTTTTTGATAACGAAATACATTATCCATAAACTTAAACTAACCCCCTAAAAATTAGTTCTAAGAAAGGAATACGATAACCAGAGAGAGAAGGCACAGGCCCCATACATCAGAATGCAAAAGGGCTAATGGAATTGAAAAAATCAGAAGATTGGAATTCGTAGGTGTTGCCCGTCTTTGGCCAGCTGGCAGCTGGACCAAAATGAAGAACTAGCAGATGCAGGAAGCAATTGAAGGCGTTAGAGTTTGTTCTATTTAGTTCGACGACCTAACAAGCAACAAGAGGAGCTGCCCTCTATAAGCCCTTAGTTGCCAAAGATCAGGAAGCTCTTTGTTATGAATAAGCCAAAAAGAAAGAAGAGGAAAATCAAGGTATAAAGCATATATGGGTTGGCTACGGGCGGCACCCTATAGCTATGACATTATGCGTGTGTAGATCCTTGACAACACAGAGGAAGTCGGAGTAAAGCTGGCATAGCTTTGGCGATCATCACAAAGTTGTCCAACTGACAAAATTTTTTGAGAGACTGACTTTAGGAACCAACATAGCATCATTGAGATGAAGAACATTGCCAAAACGAGATGATAAAGAGATCGTACCAATGTCTGAAATAGAGAGTAGGGTGTGGTCACCGGTGAAGACGACACTTTTGCCTTGGAGGATGAGACAAATGCAGCCGGATTGCTCGTCATATGATGGGTAGCCCCAGTGTAAATGAAATGTAAAAAAGCCATTGAGAATGACGCTTGGAAGATGAATGCATAATACCCACGTGATTACTTTTTTGATGCGGAGCAAAACTCGAGTTGTAACGCTGTGGACATACGATAGCCATGTCTCCAGAGAGAATCAAAAGTTTACATACCCAAGTCAATCATAGAGGAGAACCCAAGATACTCCCATAGGATTGCTTCCGCTGTTGTTGATAAGAAGACCGGTGCTTTAGGTTATGAAACTAAGGCCACTTACTTGATGATTATTTTGAATATACTTCCCATAGATCTGTTGGGAAATTTATGTCGCCATAGATCTTTGAACCGTTTCTGGGCACTGAACTTGAACCACTGATGCACGAACTGGTACTGTTGTTTGTTGTTAGTCACACAGTTAGAGTTGCTGTGAGAGTAGCGTGACAGGGAGCACACTTGACAGGAGATAGACACAGGCGAGAAAGAAGCAAGCCCCTAATTCAAAATAGAATAGTGTGAGGGGGGCAGAGCTTCAGCTTCCATTTCCAGGTACAATCCTCCGCCTCAAGGCGTTCTTTTTTTCCAGGAATCGGAGGAGCGCAACCAAGTTTCAAACCTCAAAGCCCTGCAAGGGATGTGAAGCCCTTCTCAATGTCTTCCACTCGCCCAGTGGATCTAGGAGGCAAGGGAAATCCGTTGATTGAATCCATTCCTGATGATGTGCCGCTAACAAGGCCTACCAATTCTCCCAATGCAATCCGGCTTTTTAGGGGGATGGCATTCAATCCTATCTCAATCCATTCCTCTAAGTCTAAGGCCGGTGAGTGGATTGAATCCAATCCCATCCAGCATAGGCGGGTAGAGTTCACTCATCCGGGGAAGATGAACAATGAAGCTATAGCTGCTCACCTTTCCGCTATCTGCCTTTAAGTGTAAGTGATAGGAGGGCTTAACAGTAAGAGCCCACCAACCAATCTTTCTTTCGATTTTGAATTCTTGATCTTTGGTGCCAGTGGAGCAAAGGAAGCGTGGGACGAACTCCTCTATCTACCCTAGAAATAAATAGGTTAGATCTATTGATACGAACAGTCCTCTCCATTGCTTTAGGCCAAGGCTGGCAAATAAAAACCCTTACTCGGGCCTCGACAGGGTGAGAGTCAGAGTAATTGGGTCGAAATGAGCGTCTCCTTTGCGAGGAGGTTTCGTTGCTTTCGCGTGAAGATTGAGGACCTGCAGACGGCAGAATTAGCGTATATAAGACGAGGTTGGTGTCAAACTTGGAGGGTGCTTTTCGAGATGCGGAATCATTACTTTTTGGGCCGTATTTTCTTCCCATATGGCGATTCACTGGAATCCTTAAAACAAAGTCTTTTCTTCAGCTTCATTCTTTCTGCGTTAATTTAGCGCTTGCTGCTTAGGGCGAGAGCGGCCCTCTCCTTCTACTGCTGTGAGTGCTTACTATCTTCCGAATCTTGCTGCCCTTCTACTGCCGCGTATGGTGCTGGTAGGCCATCATATGTGTGTGGTGCGGCTCTAGTCTGGGAACTTATGCCGGCTTAGTAAGTCTGAAGCAGCCCTCAGCTCTTGTTTAGATTTGATGAGCTATCTGGACATTATATCTAATCTCGTAGTGGATAGGCGCTTCTCGAAATAGTCTTGCTTGCGGTTCGTGACCTAAACGACCACGGATTTGAATATAGCTGTGAAAGGTATGCCCAATACCTAAGGTATCTTTTTCCGGTTTCCAAGAGGTGTCAAACCAGAAAGAAAGATACTGGGCATACCTTAAGATATCTCTAAAAGGCACAAAACCAAAACAAGTGATAAAGCTGGGGTTCAAGATGGCACGGTTCCAGCTTTCCCGCTTTCTTTGATCCGGTGGCTGCTGTCGGGGGACTAGTAACTAGTGTGTGGTCCCTCTCTCTTGCTTCTTTCTTCTCTAACGGCTGTCGGTCTGCGCGGTCTTGAATAGTGGTTCCTCACAGGTGGATCCTATCTCCTTCCTTCTTTTGTTCTGGTTCCCGTGCGTGTAGGAGGTCTCTTTTGAGCGTTGGGTTTGTTATCAAGGCAAGGAGACTGTGCTTTTGCGCTCTTTCTACGGCTCGTTATGCTTTTTCCGGCTCGGCATGCTTGCAAAAATAAAACTGCACAACATGATTAGCAATCAGGTCTGGATCATTAGTAATATTATCACCCATTTCCATGGAACAAATCCCGGAGCGGGAAAAAATTTTTCATTTCTGTCTCCATTACGGCCGCCACTTTAATATTGCTTTATCTCTCCAAAAAGTGGATTGATAGTCAACAGCTTCCATAAACTTCTGCTTCGCATGGACTTCAGCATTTAACCTTTCAGGATTCATACCATTAAGAGAAATATTATTCTGAACTTCAGCTAAAAGGGCACGAGCCTGATCCACTTTGTCATGCACGTTGCCAAAAACATTAAGATTCCAATTTCTCAAGTCTTGCTTGAGCGCTTTTCGTTTTTGGGAGAAGATGAACATAGGACAGCCATGAAAGATGGGGGTTTTCCAGCGGTGAGTGACCAACTGTTTGAAGCTCTCATGCTTCAACCACATAGATTGAAATTTAAAAGGCTTTGGCCCCAAATAAATATCTTTCAAGCAAGAAATAACCAGCGGGCTATGATCTGAGCTAGTGCGAGGAAGAATCTGGTAATGAGAATTCCAATTATTGGACCAATCAATATTACATAAAGCCCTGTCCAACTTTCTCTGAATTAGACCTCTAGAAGTCCAACTACTTGACCAACTGAATTCTAACCCTCGTGAAGGGAGATGAAGGAGATGGCAGTTGTCAATCATATTTTGAAAATCGAAACAAGAGGCCCTAATGGGAAGACAGCCCCCAATTTGTTCATGCGCTCCAAGAGTAGCGTTGAAGTCTCCTACCACAAGCCAGGGGCCTTGGAGATCATCATTGATGCAAGATAACTCAGCCCAAAGTTCCCGCCGTCGGATATAGGAAGTGGAAGCATAGACGAAGGAAATTGAGAACTGAGTATTATCCATCATTGATTGAATTGTGATCTGTTGCTCAGAACAGGAGATAACTGAAAGAGTACCAATATTTGTGGAGACAAGCACCCACATTTTTGAAACTGAAAGACCATTATTAGATCTACAAATCAATTTGAGATTGAGACTTTTCCAAAAAGCATCAGAAACAGAAGAAATATTTATCATAGGTTCAGAAAGACAGAGAAATAGCGGTTTATGCCTAGAGCATAAATTATACAAATCCTTTTTTGTTTCCCAAACCTCTTAAATTCCAGTAAAAGATATTCATTGAATGAGGGGTTTACCTCGTCCTCGAGTGAGGATTGGATCTCTCTGTTGTAACTTTGCAAGATCTTTCTTCTTTTTCTGTTGGGATTTGGAAACAACTGTCTCAAAGCCATCATGGTCAATCTCCTTCATAAGATTTGAGACATGTTGCAATTCCTGTTGAAAAATGACAGAAAGTGGTTGATTGGAATCAGATGGGGTCATTACTGGAGATGAAAGTTCATCAGATACCATATTTGGCACAAAGTCTGAAGGTCTCCCAGGAATATCATTCTGATGTAAACTAAGATCAAATGGACCAACATATGTTCCCGATTCTTTATCGGAATCCTGCAAAAGATTTTGATCCAAGGAAGCCAAGTCTTCAAAATGAGAGTTAGAAACTAATACAGTCCCTTCTTTATCAATCTTTTTCAATTCGTGTAGAGGACTATAAACAACTTTAGAAGTCTCTACGGGATTCAGTGAGTCATCGTTGTTGGCCATTTTCGACGGGGAATTCTCAGGAATAATAAGCTGATTTACCATTGGTATAACAGGATTCTCAGTCTTAGGTTGGTTGACATGAGTAGCCTCTTTATGGGCACTATTAACTCCCCCGAATTTCTCATTTTCAGTATTGCAATTCTGTTCGCTGTCATCAATTTCAATAGAATTATTCAAACGGTCGTTTTTTTTGGTCAAAGGACTTGGTTCGTTCAGCTTCTTGGGAGGAATGGACAGGATTTACATACTTTGAAACTGGTATGTATATAATTTTGGCCTTGGATCTATCACAAGTTTGATCATCTTCACGAAATTTGTTCTGACGGCAATCCGAGGTTTGATGGCCAATTCGACCACAAGTATTGCATTTGTGTGGGAGGTTTTCATAGACAATATCAACTGGAAATCCATGATCCGCCCTTTCAATCATAAGAGAGGATGGAAGATTACCTGATAGATCCACATCCACAAGTACTCTAGCATAGTTGGCGTAGATGCAATCTTGAGTCATCTTAGCCAATTGGAGAGGAAGTCCTACTCCTCTGGCAATTTCCAAGAGAAGTTGCGGATGCCAATATTCATATGGCAAGCCATATATTTTAATCCAGACTGGAGCATGTGTTTGGTGATGATTAGCATAAGGTAGGATTACTCTCCATGACCCATTGAGAAAGTATGAAAATCTCATTATCCAATGTACAAGTTCCTCCACTCCAAACCTTTTTCATATCCTCCTCAGATTCAAAATGGATGACATAGTATCCCCTAGCCAAAGGCACCAGGCGCCAAGGTTTCCAAGGCAGCCATAGAGAAAGTAAACAATTCCTCAAAGAAGCTGTAGTGATCGGCTTAGAACCCTTACGAAGAAGCAACCTACCAATGAGATTCTTTTTGCATTTAGCCCTTAGTTACTGATAGATAGACTCTGTAAGTCGAACATAAGTTTGATCCCCTCGAATGGTGGGAAGTGGGAGATGACTGGGGTGAATAAGATGCTCCGCTGAATTACTAAGGATGGATGCAAACGTTTTCGGTTTAGGAATTGTAGGTGGAGTTGGTGGAGGAGCATTTCCTGAACCATCCAAAAAGGACCAAGGGCAGACCACATGATCTGTGGCCGCCATGATTCAACCGGAGAAGAAGCTCTCAGGCAATGCAACCAAACACTCTCAAGTGACTAATATTAGGCTTTTTGTGACTCCAAGCCTCTTGAGGTGTTTTCCCGAAGACACTTTTTGTAGGGCACCTATTCAGCACGTAAATAGCACAGGAAACTGCATCCGCCCAAAAACTTTTGGGTCAATTTTTGAAGTGCAACATACATCTAACCATATCCATCACTGTCCTATTTTTTTCTCTCTGCTACTCCATTTTGCTGAGGAGTATATCTAGCAGTCATTTGATGTTCAATCCCATCTTTTTTCAGAAAATCATCACAGACAGTGTATTCAGTACCCTTATCTGTTCTAAAATTTGGAATCAAATTCCCACTTTGTTTTTCCACATAAGCTTTAATTTTTTTAAAAGCATCACATGCATCTGACTTTTGCTTCAGAAAAGAAACCCAGGCTTTTCTACTAAAATGATTAATAAAGGTAATAAAATACCTGCAATTAATTTCCATTTGAAGGGACTTCCACTGTGCATAGATCTGAATGATTTCATTCTAAAGGCTTATTGGATCTCCATGATTTTCCTGTGGGAAAAGGATATCTATGTTTCTTTCCCAAAATACACGTTTCACAGACTTCATTAGGGGAATTCAAAAAAAAAAAAAGGCAACCCCAAAACCATCTTTTTAGAGGCAAGCAATTTGAAGTTATCAAAATTCATGTGCCCAAACCGTAGGTGCCACAGCCAATTTTCATCATGAATTATTGAACTAAAGCAAGGTAAATTTCCACTTTGAATATTTAATGGAAATAAACGATTTGGTGTCATTTTGACCTTTGCTATTAGTCCCTTGCGCTCATTATTGATGGTACAAACTCCCTTGTAGATCTGCATCTCGTAGCCTTTTTCTGACAATTGCCCCATGCTTAATAAATTCTGATGAAGACTTGGGACATAGAGCACATCGGAAATCAAATTCATTGACCCATCTTTTAATTGGATGGATATTTTGCCTTTTCCCATAACCGGTACTTTTGTGTCGTTCCCGAATTTCTCCTCTGACTGAAACAAAGGATTCATCCAATTCAGAAAACATCTCCTTTTTTCCACACATATGATTACTGCAGCCTGTATCCAGAAACCATTTATTTTTATGATTTTCCTCCGCCACGCTACATGCCATCAATAAGATTTCTGAATTATCTCCATTATTTTCAGCAACATTGGCATGAAAATTCTTGCCATCTGATCTTCTAGATCCGCACTCAGACTTGTAATGACCATATTTTTTTGAAATTGTAACACTGGATATGCGATTTGTTACCTTTCTTGTTCCCTGAGCCTGATCTGAAATTTCTTTGACCTCTGTTCTGTAAGCTTTGATTTTTCTGATTTGAATCATCATTCTTTTGGGACTCGCCGCTTTCTTTTTTTAGGTTCAATTGACTCTGTAGTGCTTCTTCAACCTCAACCTTTGCTTTGTCATCTAGACGTTGTTCATGGGCTTGTAGGGATCCCATTAATTCATCCAACGTCATGGTACTGAGATCTTTTGACTCTTCAATGGCTGTCACTTTGTACTCGTATTATGCTGTTAACGTGCGAAGAATTTTCTCCATAACTTGGAAATCTGTGACATCTTCACCATTAGCCTTCATCTGATTGACAAGAGCTAATGTCCGCGAAAAAGAATCAGAAAAAATTTCTTATTTTTCCATCTGAAGAAGTTCAAATTGCCTCCGCAAAGTCTGTAATCGAACTTTTTTCACCTTTTCTGTTCCTTTCTAGATATTCGTCAACATATCCCACGCCCTTTTTGCCGTTGTTGCGTGTGCAATTTTCTCGAAAATAGGCTGTTCAATCAACTGATTGATATACAGACGAGCCTTTAAATCTTTTTTTCGGTTATCTGCCAACCGTTTTCTTTGATCTTGTGTTAATCCCGCTTGATCCGCTGGTACAACAAATCCTTGATCTACAATCTCCCAAAGATCTTCATATTCAAACAAGAGTTGCATCTGAACTCGCCAAAACTCAAAATGTGTTTTTCCTTTGGAAATTGGAGAGAGATCGGATTGTTGTTGACCGCCATCTATCGTTGATAATCTGGCTCTGATACTGTAAGACAAATCATAGCCCAGCACAAGCAAGACAAGAAAAGAAAACAAACCCACAGAGAAAATATTTTACTGGAAACAAAAACTTTTTATTAACTCACTGTTAACTTCTCTGTTAATGAAAATAACCTGATAACAAGCCTTATATAGAAAACGAAACCTAATACGAATGAAACAAGTAAACCAAATAAAAGTATAAAAGTCCTATATGACTATGCTTGGTTTAAAGTCCTACATAGCCTCCCTTAAACCAAGCTCTACGACACTAATCATGCCTAACTTCCTCTTAAGCTTCACAAAAGTATCAACTTTGAGTGGCTTTGTGAAAATGTCTGCAAGTTGCTCACTTGAGTTGCAGAACTGAAATTCCATTTTATTGTAATTCAAAACGAATGAAGTGATGTTTTATTTCAATGTGCTTTGTTCGACTGTGAAAGTTTTTCATTTCGAATGTCAATTGTTTTTTGTTGTCACAGAAAATTGGAGTTGCCCGGTTGATGCAAATCAGATAGAATTCTTTGTAACCAGATTGCCGCTGCTTAACTATAAGTACGAGTTGGAGCTCTTGGGTTCATGACTGGTCTTACTCCTATTGAATCATCTCTTTGAAGGCCAAATGCCACATCAGTAAGATCAGTGGGCAAAAAGCTGCTCTCCTAACCGGTACCGGTGGTGGTGTCATAGAAGTAAGCGCTGTTGTCGGAGGGAGTAAGGACTAAATGCCCAGGGTCAACTGCTGGTGGTTCAGGAAGTGAATCAGATTCATCCTATAATAAGATGGTACGAAAGGAATTGATTGGGATTCATCGACATCTGAGATTCATTTTGAAACCAATGGCTGATCTTCCTCAATAGGAACTGAACTGAACACTGGCATGAGGAAAGCTTTGCTACTTCTCAGTGCATGAGGAATGAAAAGCGGAAAGAGCTTATTCGTGAAAAGAATGGAGTTCTTTGGACTCTCCCAAGAGCTTATGAGTGCACAAGAGCTGATATGCCAACAGCTGATTCAATAGCTGTGGATTCAATTCCTTCATTCAAACCTGAACCCGAAAGAGCCTATTCGAGAACAGTAACAAGAGTAATTAATGGCGGATTCGCTCTCAAATCGTTCTTCTCATCTTTAAAAGCCAAATCATCGTCCGCATCTAATCAATCCCCAATCGTCTGGTATCCCTTTTCTCTTTCTGCAAGAAATCGTCCTCATCGAATTGTCCGCATGCGAATCCTTATCCTCAAAATAGCATATTCGTGGTATTCTCTTCCCAACAGCTTATTCTATTCCGAATTCCTACTCAATGTAGTGCACTCGCTCGCCTTCGGGTGAGGGAAGAGTTCGTCGCTTCCTAACTTGCCGAAGAGAAGGTATTCATTAAAGCAGTAATCATCGAAGGCATACCGATACCGAGAGTCAAGGTAAAAAGTCTCCGGGTTAGAGTCACCAAGAAAGCAAGCCGGGAAGGCATAGAGTCGACGCAGTCAAGCAGGAAATCCCGTAATCGACGGCAAAAAGGCATAATCAAAAGTACAGGCAGAAGGCCAAGAGCCTAGTCGTGCAAAGATCCAAGCAGCGTATTCTGATTCAGGTGCGAACTTCTTCTCGACGCAGGAGATTCGTGAACAAGCCCATCTAAGAGCCTAGCAGTAGCAGCCTTTATTTCGAGAGAGAGAGCTTCCAACAAGGAAAGCTCAATCCCATCTCGTGCCCTGTAAGAAGGAACGTCATCAGTCCCAAAGTCTATTCGATGTCATCTTCCTTGTCCTCTTCTGATTCAACCTTCTATTACTCGTACAACTACTATGGCAGCCAAGAGCGCTGCTTATTCCCCTTCATTTTAGATGCTTCCTGTAAGATATGATTTATCTTTCTCAAGACTGCATAGGAAATGAAGTAAAGTACTCTATATATATAAAGGTATGGAAAACTTTACGAACCTACCTCCCAACGAGGAGCTTTTTTTTCCCGGGAATGAGGCAAGAGAAAAAGACACTGAAAGAGGGATTGCTACTTCCACTTTCCAGCCTAGGAAGATTGAAGTATTCCCTATCAGACTCTTCCCTGTGAAAGATGCGCTAGCCTCCGCGCAGAGAGAAAGAAGAGCGTCCGAAAGAGCTATCGTATAAGCGCTTTCTAGAAGCCTTTCTAAAGGCTATTCATTAGTATAGTACGTTTTTCTTTTTAGTAATAAAGCGCTAGCTTGTAGTGAACTGCACTGCTGCATTCCGTAAAGCAGTACTTAGCTTCAGTCTTCAAAGTCCTAGGCGCACTAGACTAGAATGGATAGCACAGGTCGGAGGTGAAGCTTCTACTTATACCTGTCATTCCTAACTCCGTGATTGTTAGTAATCAATCGTCTCTTTTCAATATCCGGTTATCCGGTAAAGAAGGCAGGAAAGGGCTTCATGGTAGATTATTTTTATAGTAGAGTTTTTTTGGATCTGTCTTTTATCCTTATTGATTTCATGGGATTTGGTTTTAAGAGTCTGATTCATACCCAGGAAAGTCCGATCTACGAATAGCGGGTGATTGGATTTGAGAGCGTAAGTTACCGAGGAGCCGAAGGAAGGAATTAGAGAAGTTCAAGATCCGTCATAGGGCAACTTTCCCCTGCTTTGCTTCGTCTTGCAGCTGATATGCGATGAAATGATTTAAGAAAGCATGCCAATCAGAATAAAAGGAAAAGGGCAATAGGAAAGCAATCGATCGGTAAAGCAAGCAAGTGAAATCGCTCACACAAAGTAAGGTTCGCTGTTTAGGGTGGCATTCCCGGTGATTAAGCCGAGACCTTAGAGCCGGATCACATGATTTTGGTCGTGGAGCACATTATTTTATTTCTATTAAGTTCCTGCCTGCCGACAAGCTAAGCTCAACTAAAGAATTCTCTGCCTGCCTGGGTAGCTCGATCGATCACATAGCTTCGATTCCTATTGATCAGAAGCTAAAGCCAATGAATAAACATATAATAAGAAAGTATCCGACCTCCTTTCCTTCCTACAAAGGAAATAGGATTCCTCGTAAATGGCATATCCCTAGGTAGACAACTAGTTCTGGGTATAGTGAATCTATTGGGTCTAGTCATACTAAAAGGGTATGGGTAAAGTACTTTTCTTACTCGGTGAATTTCTTGCTGTCCCTCTGGCATAACCCCCTCACACGAAGTGATCAAGCAAGTGACACTAGTTATAAGGGTAGGAAAAAAAGCTTCTAGAAAGACAATTACAGATTTTTGTTCTCTATTTATAAAAGTCCTATCCAGTTCAAGTGCTAGGGTAAAGCTATATAAAGGAGCGAGAGAATGGGTTGGCATACGAGCTTTCCCCAGGAGATCTTTCCATTTCTTATAGATATAGAGATAGACATGTTTGCCCTTGGATGTTGCTTTCTTTCTTTTATGTTTTTTAGGCCCGTTCTGTATACGACGGAAATGTTTACAGCCCAGTCTTTTCCTGTCATTTCCATGGAGGAGAGGCAAAAAATGGATATGTTCTAGAAAAGAAGCTCCCCTTTTAGTTAGTGATCTGTCGGGGCAAACCAAATAGGTTAGAGGCCTGCTTTTTCCTTCGATTAAGCGAGCATAAAATAAAAAAAGGGAAAAAGCAAATGGTAAGGAAAATTCTTTTTAAAGGGAAAGTCAGTCTACTACTTTAAAGCCAGTAGTGCTAGTTCCAGGCCTAATCCTTATGGTTAGTGGGATATTGGTTCATCAAATGGGAATTCTGTTACACCCACCCCTACAGCCAACAGGAGATGAAAAGATAGCAGCTTTGATAGCCAGTTAATTTTCAGAAAGTTACCAGTCATCCATAAATTCAGTGGAAGGTGGAGTTTCTCTCTGGGCTATTTCTTCAAAAGCTAGTTCTTTTTTAAAGCCTTCCCCCCAATTGTATTCCTAAGAAGGGAATCTATTGTAATGGCTTCTGCAGAAGTTGATAGGATAGGGCCCTTTTCCATTGGATCAGTAGTGAATCTTTTCCCCAGTAGTTGTATAAGAATAAGTCCTCCTAGTGGGATTTCCAATAGTTGCTAGGCTAGCAAGTGATTGCAGCAGTTCAATCAGTAAAGCCTGATGAGGTCTCAGTCAGCTATTGGAAGTTCTCTTGGGACCTAGTGCCTATCACAACTTTTCGCTGGGAGGTCGGCTAACGATTTCCTTGGTATGAAACCCATTTCGTTTTTATTCTAATTAGTTTAGGTAAAGCAAGCCAGTGAATTTATCAATGCCGAAATAGGCTAGTGCGTGATAACCTGATGTAGTTCTATTAGTTCTCGCAAGGAAAAAAGTATATAAAGACTATAAATAGTTAGAAAGCAGGATAGTAATTAGGATGCAAGTTTCGGTCTCGCTTCTCTACTCGCTTCATTTCATGTATATACTCTTTCTATTTATGGTCGAGCGACTTTCGTTTCATCAAGTCAAGTTCCATCTTATTACGAGCCAGAGCCAGTAAAAGGGAGTCTTTCTCTTAGAATGGGGGGAGAGCTGTCCTTTCCTTTCTTTCTGGCATAACTCTAAGGGCGACTATGAAATGCAAATTCTTTCTTCCCCTCTAAAGGGCTATTCTCCTAACAATACTAGGGCTACTCAAAACCCTATTTTATAATCATTAATACCGAGCTAATGAGCAAACCCATCAAATTAGCAAGCCTGTTTTCAAGTTTTTTTTATTGAAAGTTCCTTGCCTCTAAAAGCAGTCGTAATCTTATATACGATACCACCAGACTAGCGAAAGGTTTCCCGACGAGGAGAAGGATGAGCGAATGACATCATGTATGAAATTACCAACCTACTGATTCCGGAAGTAAACTCCTCAACCGGTGCGGCCAATCGCCCTCTTCCTTCTTTCATCGCTTTTATCATCCGACATCGATCTCGGCTTGCTTGACAAAGCAATGTGAGCAACGTGCTGAGATAGATCTAGAGGTTTGCCGTGCCAGGGCAGCACTCCCAATGTGAGGAAAGAACACAAGACCATACAGATGGCATCGCGAATCCCGTACCAATGTAGACTAGACTGGACACCACATCTTGATCAGTTCGTTACTGCGGAGCGAAAAAAATCCTCTTTATTTGGAGTGTCCTGAAGTTTGGATATTAGGTTGGTGATTCGATTCCGAGTTACCCTATTTTTATCAGCATTCCCATAACGATAGGAAAGCCGCCCTCTTTATCATTGAAGTAGGAAGAGATAGGGCATCAACAAACACATCTGTAGAATCTTATACATAATCAACAAGAGAATGAGCTAAAGCAAAAGCTGAGGCTAGAATAGAAGATGGTGGAAAGGTTACTCTTTCGCAATTCAGAAAGCTGTTCTAAGCCGCTTCCAACCCCACCACCGGATCAAGGGACTACTTGCCCAAGGAGCCTAGCTTAACCCAGCCCAACCACTCCTTCCAGTGCTACATCGAAGAAAGGAGCTCTAGGTACTTAATCATGAGCGAAACATCATACATTTGAAGCTTTATTCAAATAAATTGAGTGTTCAGTTGACAACCAGGACAAAGATGACTGGGTGAAGCATTCTTACAATCGACTTTCAAGGACTCTGTAGACACTAGACTCCTAATGGTTGTAAAGCTTGCATGAGCAAGGCGAAAATGCCAGGTACGCAGAGAAGCTGAGGAAGAAGAAGACACTCGAGTGTGATGAGCTTGACCAACTGAAGCAGAGAGGAAGTAGAGATTGCCTTTCCGATAGCGAGTAGACGCCCTGATTGGAGATCCTTCACAAGGACTTCACTACACTACTAGTTATGGAGCGGATTCGGGCAAAAGACTAGCAACCTAGTCTGATTCACTTGCTATGGCATTCGTAGCATCAATTCCTTGCTTCCCTCCTAGTCCATTAAGGCTCTGTCCATCTGAGGAGGAAGGAGCTAAGTGCTGCTAAGACCAGATAAGCATGAAGTTACCTTTTTCAAAGAGCTGATTCGAGAACAGTAAGAGCTTGTCGGCAAATGGCTTCATTCCTATCCAGAAATGATGTTTTGCATGAGACAAACCACAAAATCCGGGATTACTTGCTAATTGCTGTCAGCAGTTAAGGGACAAAGGGAAGGTTACAAAGGTAATGCAGTCAAGCCGTCAAGCTGGCAGTGAGAGGGTTCCAGATGAGAGATTCGCTTCGTCGCAGCTTCTTTTCTTATATCCCCTGAATTGAAAGACTTGGATTCAGCTTTCACTCATAGCCTAAGGGGCGAAGCGTTGATTCAAAGTTTATATATCCCAAAGGAAAGAAAGCAATCTGGCTGCCAGAAAGACTTAGAAGCGTGAGAGCGATGCGCTTTGTCTTTTGGTTTGAAACTTATAAACAAAACTCTTAAGTCGAAACTCAAAGCTAATGCCTTAAGCAAGTCCAATGCTATCGGATTAGAGAATTCCCTTTTTATATATCCTGAAAGCCTATATAGTACCAGTAAGCAAAAAGAATGGTGAGATTAGTTTCTTTATAGATTTTTTAGATCTTAATAGACCCGCAATCGGGCATCATTCTCCTCTCCTAAAACTATGGTTTGGCAGGGCTTGTCTCAATTAGCCCAGTGGGAATCTTTCCGTTGATCGATCAATCGATTCAAAAAGAAATTCAATGAATTCGGATAGAAGGTCATTTTTTCATCAGTGGAGGAGCATGCGTGATACAGATACTCCTCTATGCGAATGTTCTGGCTTTCAAAGGACGAGTAAGGGAGAGGGAGGGGGCGGGGAGTTTCGGGGACAAAGCCCCCGGATTTGAAAGTTCAGCCCTCCCCTATAGTAGAGTATCTTTTCCCTATCTAAGCTATATCAACATAGCCAACTAGAAAACTCATCCCCTTATCAATTCTTGGTGTAATACTCACTTGTAAATGATTGGTGTCAGAATTTTTCACTGATCAGGTGTGATCAGTCTCATCCGTGTAAGAATTAGGAATTCCTCTTCCAACTCGTCCCGGAATAGGCGTTATGGCAAAGAACAAGAAGAAAACAAAAGGAGAAATTTGTCCAATAGTAACAAATGGTGCCTCCACAGGTTGACATCCGATCCAACCTAGTAGTAAGCAATCCGCCAAAAGCAACCAAAATATTCCTTGGTGAATCGGGCGAAAACTTGAACTACGCACATACATACTTTTAAAAAAAGGTAAAGCCAACAGACATATAAAAACTGGTGCTATTGCGGCTACACCTCCCGATTTGTCAGGTATACTACGAAGAATGGCATGGATCGGTAGGAAATACCATTCCGGCACAATATGAGGCGGGGTGGGCATCGGATTAGCAGGTATATAATTGTCGGGATGCCCCAAAACATTAGGAGCATAAAAAATCCAAATGGAAAAAAAGATAGCAAAAGCTACCCAACCTACTAGATCCTTTACATAAAAATAAGGGTAAAAAGAAATTTTATCCATCTCTGAATGTACACCCAATGGATTATTTGATCCATATTGATGCAATGCGGCCAGATGAAGAAGACTGGCGCCTACTAAAATAAAGGGCAGTAAATGATGAAGACTAAAAAAACGATTTAAGGTGGCATTGTCCACGGAGAAACCACCCCAAAGCCAAGTCACTATGGTATCTCCTACTACAGGTATGGCGCTAGCTAAGCTTGTAATTACTGTAGCTCCCCAAAAGCTCATCTGACCCCAAGGGAGTACGTATCCTGTAAAAGCTGTCACAATCATTAATAGGAAGATGACAACTCCGAGACACCAAACTAATTCCCTAGGACTGCTATAACTCGCATGATATAGACCACGAAAAATATGAAGGTGAACCACAATGAGAAACATACTTGCCCCATTAGCATGCATATAACGGAGCAACCAGCCCCCTTCCACATCTCTCATAACGTGTTCTACGCTGTTGAAAGCTAGATCCACATGAGGTGTGTAATGCATAGCTAAAAAAACGCCAGTCACTATCTGAATGACTAAACAAATACCAGCTAACGGACCGAACCCCCACCAATAACTAAGATTGCTCGGGGTTGGATAATCTATCAAATGCTGATTAAGTGTGGAGGATATAGGTTGTTTAAGAAGAGAAAATCGTTGGTTCCTTATAGTCATTTCTCTTTCCTATCGTGACAACTCTTGTTCCCCCACCTTTTTAGCGTTCTGGGCCCTACTTACTCAAAAGATTATATTACATATAGAGTCCCCTTTCTTTTACTTTCGAAGGATAGAGGGGGTATACAGCGAAAGAAGCGCCGAAGGGGTCATCCTGGGTTACTGAAGAGTCGTCCGACCGCTAGGTGACCGAATCAGAGAGGGTTTTACCGCTTTCTCTTCTCTCCAGCACTCTCGGACTGATCATCTTGCTGCAACAAAGCAAGCTTAAGAATAGAATCAATCTAATGGAAATTTAGGTCTCTGTCCGCTTATTCTTCTTTCCTCTTCGGTGAAAGAGGGCAAGGGTGTGTGGGAGAAAGAATGCTAAAAGGGGAGAAGATCTCGTCCACCAAGTGGAACAGAGTGCGACCCCTAAGCAATTGGGGGTTCTCGCTTGGGGGTCCATATCATCTGAAAACTTTTCCTGTTCCCTTAGCATAGCTAAATTTGAATAGGATGACTCAGCGTCAGGAAAAGTAAGCCTCCCTTTTGCCTTGATTGAATTTGGCTTCGCAGCGCCCTGAATCAATCAAAAAGCTTATTGATTTGATTCATCCTATTTCATTTGGGCGAGAGGGAGGCTGTGAGTCACCTGGGCTACGGATTTGTCGGTTGGTTGATTCTCGAAATCACCTCTTGAGAAAAAAAAAAAGGCCCTCGGGTCCCGACCCACAAATGAATAGGAAGCGTGGCGAGGGTCTTTCATTAAAGAAAGGGTAGAAAAGAAAAGAGGGGTGTTCAGGGGGGGCCGCCTTTCGCAGCTTTAGAAAGGAGAGAATTTAAGAAAGTCACTCTCTCCAACCTTTTCTATCTATCCTTAGAAGTAGGGCGAGAGAAAGTCAATATGATATTTGCGTTGGTTTTTCCAACGAAACTAAGCACTTTTTTGTCTTTATCATTCAGAAGGCTCAGTCCCACACTCTGACTTCAATGATGGGAACAACCTCCGCACTCCGGCGCTCCAATGAACAAGAGTTCTCCGCCTTACTATATTTAGAATAGTGGTCGATCCCTCGGGAGTGACATTCGTAACTTAATGTTATGTTCACGCGGTGATATTCTATCTTTCCAAGAGTACTACCCTATACGTAGTCTATGTCTGGGGAGCATACTTGACAAGAGATAGACACAGGCGCCGTAGAGAGGTCCCCTACTTCGATTCCCGCCCCGTTAGCATCTCCGATCCGAGATAAGGGATTACTCCGTTAGGTCTTTTCGGTCCGGAGCCGGCCGGTAATGGACCTACTTACCTTGCTTGTGGACCAGCTGCAGAGCTAACCCTTGTTCTATTGGTTTGGTGGTTGCTACCAAGACGATTTCTTTATGCCCATCAAAGGACCTCGAGATGCCGAAAAACTATACGAGAAATTCGAAAGAACTCATCTACTCCACGAGGGCGACCCGTGAAAATACATCGGTTTCTTACTCGTGCAAAGGAACTCTTTCTTGGCAACTTGGACAACTTATAACGATGTTTGTCCCGCATCTCACTACGAAGATCGGGATCTTTTCTTTATAAAAAAAAGGCTTTCTATTTTATAAGGCTTTCGTCTCAATTCATATTTAGTCGCGAGCAATCTACGTTTGTGATCTCGTATATTTCGCTTCTCCGACATCTTACTGAGTTTCCCCCTCATCTTTTTGCAAAAAGCCGCTCCACGGTGGTAAAGTCTCATCTTGTGTGTTGGCCGAAGTGACAATAGTCACATTGAACCCTCGAATATGTTCGAAGATCTCGAAATGATCTTCCAGTTCTGGGGAGAATTCGCAAAACTCCGTTTCCATCGAGAATTGAATGGAGTTTTCCCGTATTTCGACCGGAGAATCTAAGAGAGACATTACTGTCGAGATTCTGACCAAAAAATTAGACATTCCATGCCCTCGGAGAGTGCTTTGTCGTGCTAGATCACTAACATATCCTTTGTCTTTAAAAGACCCCAAGAATGGATTAGATCGAAACGACTTTCCTGTCGAACCCCTTTGTGTCTGTATGAATTTCTGACCGCGCGGAATCTCCATAGCCAATTTTCCATTTTTGATTAAGAAATCATAGGGTGCCTTTGGTACTACTCTTATTTCAGACGATCCAGGAACTTCCATAACGTTGGCGTGATTCGGTTTGAGCAACGGATCTTGACGTGATACATCTTCGTAATGAAAATAGAGTGGCATAATTGTCCGATTTATTCCTCGATCTTCAAAGAAGACTGACTCCTCCTACTCCTCCTTTTCTTATCCTCTATATAGCTCGTCGTTGGTCCTTTCCATCAACTTTGTCTCGCGTGTCGCTTTCATAGGCGAGACTTGGTCATTGATTGTTTAGAAAGCCATGCCTGCGAGAAGGGGGCGCCCTCTTTGACATCAGATCTTGTCATCCGAGCGGGCAGCCTCCGGTCCGAGTGCTCGTCCATCGCGCTTAGGATAGAAGATAGGATACATCTTTTGGCGTCTGCGGCTCCTTTGATTGATTCGTAAACCGGGTGCTTCAGCTTCGTGGGATTTGGAGAAGCCTTCTAAGCCCGTCCACTGCCCTGGGTCCGCGCATCTTACTATAAGCAATTCCTAGCTTACTTGCCCGAACTCTTCCTTCCCCATCTACCGCCCATGGTTTCAAAGCATTGAAATAAAATAAGACAGGGGGTAGAGTGAGCCTGGTATACCAAGCTTTAAATGCTAGCGGGTGCGGGTGAAAGGTTCGGCACTGCTGGTGCTAATAGAATGCTTCCCATCGAGGAGATTCAGTCATCGACGAGCATCTATATTAGGGTATTCATTCCGTTCCATGGCTTACTCACTCACAAGGTGTACAAAGAGCTCTTCTCAACCGTACGGGTTGGGGACTCAGCGGTTGGCTATAGTACAAGTGCGGTGTGGGCGAAATAAAGTCCTATTTTTGAAAGATTCTAACTAGGGCCGACCTGAGCCATTCTACCCTCCATAAAGGGCGGGCTATGCCTTTCATGACCGTCCACCTCCACGTCCATCCGAGCTATTTAGAGCTATTTACCTTTACTGTCCACCTAGCTAAGGGGCGTTTGGTTCCTTCGGGTTCGAAGAAGAAAGAACAAACCAATGAATCGTTTTTGTACCAGATTAGAATCTACCAAATTGGGATAGTTTGAATACCAACTAGTTTATGCACTGGCCTATCATCGGGTCGGGGCTCGTGTGGCAAATAAAAGGAAGGTGAGCGCGTATCCGCAGAAAGAGAAGGTGTTTAACTATCTATTCGTTACATAAAGCTATATATTTTTGATTTTTATAAATATCCGTCACCAGTTCGGTGCGTACTTGTTTTAGAAGAAATAGAAGTTTAGGGGTGTATTCGATTCGTTCAAGCGGCTCATAAAAAACCTAGCTATGGCTATTCCCCTAACCAAATCTCTTATTTACCAATACTATCCCAAGTCAGGTTATTTATCCCAAGTCCGACCAACCAACTCCGGACTACTCCTATTTCCCTATCTTCCCTTTCATCCAGCCCAGCCGGAGCTACCCATTTCGATTCACAGAAAAGAGTGGCCCCTTTCAATCAAACAATAAAGGAAGGAGGTCTTGAAGAGCCTGTCCGCTTGTCAAAGATGAAATCTCCCTAGTGGTATAGACATCTTCTCGTAACCTATTTATTTGACTTTTTTTGACTTAGAAATACGATAAAACAGCGGATCAATACAATTGTGCAGCGGATGTACTGCCGATGGAAAGGAACCTCAAAGGAATAGGCATCAGCGGATATCGGATAATCATCAATCAAAAAAGCCGATTATATAATCCGTATATAACATATCTATTATATAGGGATTAACTCCTTTCCAATGAGTGAATGAAGGCCATAAATAGAAGGTTTCTCTGCTTTTCTTTTGAAGTTTAGATTTGATTTCCGTTTGGAAGGTTTCTAAAGATTGAGATAAAAAACCACCCTTAGCAATTCAAGTCCCATACCCAATTCCAATCCGTTATCCATTGCTCGTAGCAGTAGCTTCACTCATTGACCCATATAACTAGGAGCAGAGGAAGCATCAAAGACAAGGTATAGAAACGAAAGATTGCAATGGTAACACTAAAAGGTGCCTTTACTCCACTTACAGTCAAAGTCAGGGATATAGGAACATCGCAAATAGGAGCTTACTAGGTCTTTCGATTTTCATAATGTGGGGTGCTTAGTCTATATGCGTAGTCCATAGAAGAGCCCATTTTGTCATGTCCTATCATCTTATGTAAGGATCGCAGATCGGAAAGCTGCTGATAAAGAAGGGGAATGCCGAGCAAAAGAACGCATAATAAAGGGAAGAAAAATAGAGTCAATAGTGCAGCGGTGGCCGACAGAGAAACTAAGAACGAGACTGACCGCCCATAAAAGCGATCAAGGCAGCCCACGAAACCATCACCCACGCTATTCTTGGTGAGTGTAGTCCCCCACCCGTGTGGGGGATAGGGTGCTAATGTAGGTTCCTGCACTTGCAAATACAGATCCATATGCGGATCGAGTTATATACGATACAAATCCATAGCCATAAACAGGTTTATCAGCAACAAAGAAAGCATACGAGCCAATTGATCCAGTTGATTTAGAAAAAGCTTAAGCTTAAAAGGCGGAGACTACATAATATGGATCTACTGAGTCAAAGGTGCTTGCGGCGATATCTACGTTTTCCGAGCGGGTATAACCTAATCTGCACTGAGTTACCGGTAAATAAGCAATTGGCATACCTATATAGGCATGGAGGATTGCCGAATACAGGGATAAGACAGAGCTCGTACTGATTGGGATATTCATTTTTAGATGGTAATACCTAAGCTCTGACTTATTGGGAAGGTCATTGCTTTGCTGGTAAGACCCTCGCTATTACTTTTTTAGATACGATAGGCATAGGACTGACTTTAGGGATATGGAATTCTCGATCTAGCTCTCATTTGACTTTCGTTATTGACGTGGATCAAGGCATAGAGATCCTTACGCGCTATGATCTGGACTTTTCTTTTTCCAACGCTTGCCATGCCACTGGACATTAAATGAGATCTTGATGCGTTAGCAATTCACACTTTCATTGCTTCTAGTCCCGGATCAATTGGATTTGGAACAGGCTCTGCTCCCCTAAGGAGGCCGCGGGCTCGCTTCCTGTAATACCATCAAATGTGGGGGTCTCACTCCTATAAACATATGCATATGGATCTGTCTCTACGACCTTAGCCTTCGCCATTTTGTTTGAATCCACTGCTGTGCCTTCCCACAGGCGGATACCTTAATTAAGGATCCCAAGCATTTACACAGGCGAGAACCTTACCTTTCCGGCGAGAAAGTAAGAACAGCGGGCAATGAAGGAACACTCATTTTCATGTATATGGGTTCTACTGTACTAGAGATGGACAAATGCCAAATGTCTTAGAGAAGGAGCTGTGGGGACGGTGGATGCTACGAATTACCTGGTTCTTCTTACAGAGTAGGCAGCTTTTGACTCTTGAGGGAATGGTCTGCGGTTGCGACGAATAAGGTCTTACTTTTCATCTGCTGCACATGACACGTAACCGCTCTTAGGAGTTAGCACGAATCAACTGCTAAAAAGACGCTCTTTGAAAGATCCGCTGCTAGGGGAAGGCAATGAAATTGTCGCCTTAGAAGGTCTAGTCGGAATCAATGCCCTCCGATTTTCGAACTAATGCCAGATCTTCCTCAATAGGAACTTAACTTCTACCTGGCTAAGGGAAGGAGAGGCACGTATCGAAGGAGAAGAGGAAGAAGCGGGGCCCTCTTTGCTTTAAAAAAAGTAGCATTCGTAGTAGCACAGTAGCAATAGCATTAGCAGGGGAAGGGGAAGTTGAATAAGCAAAACAACCAATTGATGCCGCCACCTATGGATGAGAATTCGGAATTCGAAATGGATAATGCAGTTTGGACTCCTACCGAAGCTGGGACTCAAGCCCAAGGCATGGATCTGGTTCGAGAAAGGGTGGACGAAGACTTGGTTGAGCCTGAACCCGGTCCTTTGAGGGATCCCGTAATCCTTAAGTTAAGTCCCAAAACGGATACGGACCCCTCTCCCCTTGAGGATTGGATTGACTTGGTTATTGCGGAACCAGCGTTCTCACTTTGCCAACTTTGAAAAGAGAGATCTATGATCCCCCATAAAGGAACGATCGGAAATATAGAATGTCTATGAGCCCTATGACCTTTCACTCCCGGAATGTGCTTTAATGCAAAGAAGCACTTCCCGGACATCTATATCTAGGGCTTTTGAAACCTGAGATCCTTATTTTTTCTATTCGGGAACTGAAGGGGGCTAAGTCAAGGCGCCTTATCTTTCGTCTCAGGTAGGTTTGAGCAAAGGCCATAGCTATTAGTTTCATTGCCAGCAAGCCGTTGACAAATTCGCCTTAGCCTTAGGTAGTTGATACTTTCAGGGGGAGCAGGATTATCATTTCCACTAAAGTCGTGTAACCCTTAGTAATGGCTTCCATCTCAAAAAAAGATTATGAATTTCATCTATATAAATGGATCATTCTCAATTGGCCGAAGGCCTTTCCACCGGCTCTCCACCTGCGACCTGGAAAGAAGATCCACCTACTGAGCTTTCTTTCAGGGCAATGAGGTTGCTTTAGTGTACCTTGTACTAGCTTACTTGATTTCTAAGGGTTAATGAGAATTTGGTGATTAGCTCACTTGTCAAATCCAATTAGAAAGTCATCCCAGAATCCAGTAAGAAGGGAAGGATATTGCCCTTCATTGGGGCGATCGGAGTGAGAATACCGCAACAAGCTTTAAGGAAGTAGGCCCGGGAATCGATACCGGAGATTGATGACCAGCAACGGACAAATGACTTACTAGAAGAGATTCTTTTCACTGATCCGCTAAAAGAAAAAGCCTTTGACTGATGGCATTTTGTTACCACACAACACTGACTTCCATTTCGGAAAAGGGAACCTGCGCCTACACAAGAAAGCCCTGCCTTGCTTTTTCTATTGGCAATATCTGCCAGTAAGCCTTTTCACACTGATTTGTGCCTTGCCTAAATCTTTCTTTTTGGCCTACTTGAATTTCATTTTTGCGTCAACTAAAGCGGCATCAGCGTAAGATGGTGAGCTTCTTTTGCTTCCCAACTATGGTAAGATGCTTCTGAGGAAGAAAGATCATCTGGTATATCGGGCTTCCTGCTTGCTTAGATTGACGCTTTTTTCTGGGAGTGAAGACATTCCTTTTCATAGGCCCCATTTTACCTATGGTTATGGAACACAGGACCTACCATTCTTACTTTAATTGCCAAACTGCCTCGCAAATGGACTTGAAGGTAGGGCTTTAAGACGGAGGGCTTACTTTCTCACTTGCCTTCCTTTTTCGACCAGCCTTGTTAGATTGAGAAAAAGGGGAAACTACCTAATCCAATAAGATAAGAAAGATCAGTTAGTCAAGGAATCCAGAGAGTGAAGAGAGTGAGGCAGTTAGTTTATTAACTGAGTAAGGAGTGAATGTGAGTGAAACTCCGCTGGAGTGAGGGGATTTATCGGAATCTCGTTCAGAGTGAGGAGTCAATGAAGGTTTGCTTGTGCTTGTGGTTCTATTGATAGGTGTTTGCAATGGGCTTTCGTCTCAGGCTCAGGTCTCCGGCGAAGGAAAGAGAAATCCATTCCGTTGTTTATCCGTGGGGAAGCTCAGCAACTAGTTTATCTGGGTTTTTGTACTCCTCCAATCACTAAGGCGGTAGCTCACGAAGAAGAAGGTAGCTTGCTTGTTATTAGTCGAAGGAAGTGAAGGAGAAGGGAGTGAGAAGCTCAGTAGAGGGTTAGGCTTATCTTCTATGGAAGAAGTTGACTCTCTCGGCTCCAATCCCCGGTTCAATACTCCTCTCTCTGTGAATATCCATCTCAAAGGTCTTCCTTCTTGGTTAGCGGTCCTCGCTCCGATTAGTGAATCTCGCACTTCCGGAAAGATGATACGGAAATTCATTCCGAGCTATGAAAAGGAAGTTCATTCCCGACTAGGTTCTTCAAGAAAGAGGGCTAGGCCCAGGAGAGGAGATTCGTGGTGAAGAGCTTAGTTAAGAAATGTAAAGCGTCTATAGTGATTCTTTAGGAAACCAAGCGTCATTCTTTTGACAGGAGGACTGCTAGAGATCTTTGGGGTGGCAAGGATAGAATTCGGCATGCCTTGCACGCGGAGGGCAGTGCTGGGGTATTGTGATGTTGTGGGATAAAAAGACCATTGATGTCAAGGAGGAAATGGCAGGGTCGTTCTCTGTCACCATTAGATGTAGCTTTGTCGGCGGGGATCACCAGTGGGTTGTCACAGAGTTGTACGGCCCAAAGATTATGCTTTGAGAGATCATCTATGGGACGAGTTAGAGGATGTGGCCGGGTTGGAAGTTTAGCTTTTCATTCCGTTCCGTCAGGGGTTCCTTCGTTAGTTCGATGCCGATTCGTAACCATTGGTTCCTGGGAAAGAGGAGAGGGATCACTAGCGGAGGTTGGCTCGCACTTAGATATTCAATACCCGCCGTGCCCCCAACCTTCTTATGGTGAATGAGCTGGTCGTTGCTTGGGTTTCCCCTTCCTCAGAGTCAAGCTTGGAGGAATAATCTGGATCGGATCTACCCATTTCGGATGCTGCTTCTCCGGATGTAGGTTATTCCCCGCTAGAATGGGATTAGTAGGTGCCAGGTGGATTGGAATGCTTTGATTGATGGCCAGGAAAGGGAGACATAGGAGGTGGGGATTCAAGATGTTAGTTCGCACTGGCTCGTACCACCTTGAATTGCAGTCGGCCTTGAAGGCTCGGCGGAGGAAAGGACCAGGGATCACTTCCTTTCATGGGTTCGCCTCCTTGGCTTGTTGATGGCTTTCTTCCTTCCGCCTTTAGAGAAGGAGTAGAAGGTGGAGTTGAGGACGGAGAGTAAGTCGGAGGGTACTGGAGAGGAAGAAAGGAGTTCAATATATGCCGCTAGAGGTGGACTTGAAGAGAGACAAGGAGAAGCTTAGCTGCTTGGAGCAGGATCACTTGATTGGGAACAATAGAGAGATGCAGAGATAAAGGCTTATTTATATTGCTTGCTTGCCTGGGCCGGGTCAGGAGATAGATTTGATGCTTCGTAGCTTCCATCGGATAGAGGAATAGCAAGGGTTCCCCACCTCCCAGTAGAAGTGTTGCTATTTGTATGTTCAAGCATTGGATTCCATTAGAGCGAGCCCTGGGATTACTCCTGGAACGTTCAGAGCCTGGGTCTGGTGATGCTGGAAGAGATGGCTTCGGTTCAGCTTCGTTAGCTGGCAATGCATCGGATAAGAGATATGCAGAAGATGAAGCTTCAAATGCTGCTAATGGTTCCGGTGGAGCTGATTCCTTTAGATACGTAATTATGAATAGAGTTCATGGCTCCGGGCATTCAACATCTGGAAATGAAGAGTCTGAAGATCACTTGCCGTTATATGCTTTTCCAGGATAGGAAAAAAGAGAATGAGGTCCTATACTACTTGCTTTAGGAAACCACCTTCGGACTACTGGGTTCATAATTGTCTTGCCTTTCTTCTTTATTCTCAGTCGTGTGAAAAAAGAGAGGATTTCTAAAAACAGGTTCGTTCGAATTAAGGATCGATAATATTTTGTACATGCTCGTCTTTCTATTTTATTTTGACTCTTAATCTTATCCCTAAAACCGCTTAAGGTCACGGCTATTAGAGCAAGATTTATCATCTTTGTGCCTTTCAAGTGAGTTTCCTCAGTTTTACTAAAGGAAGACTTGAGTTGGGAAAGGAACTACTTTTATACTATACGAATACGAAAAAAGCTATGAGTTGGAGGCTCTTTAAGGCCTTAGACCGAAGGCCTTTTGAAATAGCCCACTTAGGATATCTTTAAGAAGGGCTACAAGGCCGCCCTATGTTGGATGTTTGATGGGGATTTTTTCTTCCATTCTTTTTCCTGCTCTTTTCTTTCTTTCAAGTAATAAAGCTAGTCCTCAACTTACTTCAGACCGGGTTCGTTCACTCAAACAGAATTGAGCCTGGTTGTGTTATAGTTGACACTTAGATTAGTTTTCATCTTATCCTGCATTTGAAATTCTATGTTTTGACATATTCTCCGTTTAATGGGGGAAATTATTTGCTCTTCTTTTAGTTGTTGCAGTTGACTTTGAAAGAGTAGTCTGATAAACATTTATTGTAGTGGCCCTTTCTTCCTGATACATTTTGGTATCTCGTTTCCGATCATGACAATAGGGACATTAGTTCTTTTTGTACTGTCAGTTGAAGACTTTGACTCAAGTGTCGACATCTGTCCATCAAAGAGTTGGACTAGTCTTTCTTCGAAGTCCTTTTTTCCTTCTGTAGATGACATTTCTTTGCTTTCTGTCTGCGGCTCTTGGACCTTTTCAAAGAGCCAGAGGTCATCATGATCCTGTCCTCTGGGGAACAAATTTCTATGTGAATCGGCAAAATGGATTCGGAGCACAGGGCTTAGAAAGAGAAAGATAAGATAAAGATCGATTTGAGATTCGTAATTAAGAGATAGAATGAGTCAATGCGCATTGACAGTTGAGATTCAATGTGGGAAGGACTATGCTTCATCACCAGCGCACATGAGAAAAGGCCAAGGCGAGCGGCTCATTTCAAACCGGAAAGGCAGGATTCATTCTCGTATCCGAATTTAAAGGATGGGTTGGCATAAGACCTGCTTTCACCGCTGGCCAGGCATACTAATTCGTTCGCATAGACAGACTATCCAACCATTCATTCCTCTTCTTTTCCCGGCGGGATGGAAGGACCACCCGATTCTGCGTAAGGCTATTCTCGGCTAGAAGATAGAAGAATTTCATCAGGCCCACTCGACTATCCATAACTTTTGGGATTGGCTAGGAGGTTCACGCGGGTTATGCTTTTACTGCTACTGGATTGCTCTCAATCGGCTATCAACTACTTTTCTTTTAGGCGGGATCCATTGGAATTGTAACTGCGAATGGAAGTGGGTCTGCTAGCTGTGATGCTGCTGAAGGATCCGAGACTAGATACAGGTCTCGATCTCACTCTATAAAGTCAAGGCGAGGATACTATCAAAATGCTTCTCAACCATAGCCATAGAAGCAAGGGTTGGATCAAAAATTTTATATAGAGGTGGGGATTCCTGCACGATCGAGATAAAGAGAATAGAGAACTACTCCATAAACAAGACAAGAGAGTATTCGATAGACAAGCCCCTTCCTCGTTCCTACAAGCAAAGAGAAGAGATGGAGAAGAGACGGGCTTCCGAGGAACGCAGTAGCTTGCTGGCCTTTTCTTTTGGGTTGAGGCCCTGCTTCAATTCCAAATACAACCCCGACTAAATCACACCAATGGAAATACTAAGTCGCAGTCGTAAGTAAAAGATAACAATTAGGCTGTGGAACTTGCCCTAAGTCTAACTAACTAATGAGCCAGAAACTGACTTTTTCTTAGAGTGCTAGACTTAGCAAGACTGCCCCTAGCATAATCGAAAGGGATATAGCCTTATTATGGGGCTGGATCTGTAACGGATCGAAGTGAAAGCCAGGGATACTCTACTATATGGTATATCTCAACTATTAGGACAAGGACATTTAGGAAGTCCGAATTGCACGAAAGGGCAAAGCTCCGAGCGTAAGAGGTCCTAATTTACTAAATAACGGATATCCGGATGTTGTAGAAGGGCGCCGGGAGCAATACTCCACCACGTACCAAATCCCAAAAAGCAGGCAGAAGATTAATACAAAGCGTATATCTTTCACATAGGAGTAGGTAAGAGCTTCAGTGAGAGAAAAGGATTGAATGCGAGAGGTCCTTCGAAGAGCATATTTTTTCCCTATTGTACGATCCGGAGATCTCAGCAAGGTTGCCTTAGAGAGTAGCAAAGAAGGACTTTTTTTTTCAATTTACCAGATTGAAAGGGAGCCCAAAAGCGCTTACTCATAAAATCTATAACCCATTCGCCACCCCGCCGGAAAGTCCCATGCGTCCGGACACGAGCACGTTCGATCTTTTCTTGCCATGATACACGAACAACTACTTTGTTGCCTGTCAAAGTAGTAAAAACATTGTTCATTGAACTAATATTAAAAAAGTGTTCTCTGATCACGGCGGTGATACTAAGGGGAACAGCACAAGGGGCAAATAGGGTTTACCAAAAAAATACATGGAATTGGATAGCGAGGCCCGGCTTTTGGACCTTTTCTCTCGAAGGGCGGTGCGCTGCGACTAATCCGCTCCCCTTTCTATAGAAAGTTGTGTGTAGCCAGATAGATGAAGGACTCAATGCCCCTCTACCCTACCTCCACCCTAGGTGGCTGCGACCAAAAGAAAAGATCAAACCACTCAATCTGAGAGAATCCCCACTCGACTGAAAGGAGAGGAACTAATGATTATTTCATATTTGAATAAGGCCAAAACAAAAAGGCCTACTGATTAGTAACCAAAGTCAACCTCTTCAAAAACGATTCTCCCCCGCTGTAGAAAAGCTGATGCAGCAAGTTCCACCTTTGACTAACGGGGGCTTTCCCCCCGCGACAGTCCCCCCGATCGTATAGCGAGTCTTTCATCCATCCGACCCAGAAGACAAGAGAAGAGGTACTCATTATACAGATATCCTTTAACGAATTGTCCGATTGCCGATTCACTGCGCCTACCTATCCCCAATCACAGAGGAATGCTCGCTTGGCCGCCTACCAATGATGCCTTTCAGACAATTCCTCGCATATCAAAAAACTTCTAGTAAAGCGAAGGAGACCCACTTGC